GCCAAACGGCTCTAGATTCGGGGATTTCAGCTATAGCCGAACGCAAGGGAAAAATCATTTCTACTGATACTCAAAAGATCATTTTCTCAAGTAATGGGGATACTCTAAGCATTCCATTAGTTATGTATCAACGTTCCAACAAAAATACTTGTATGCATCAAAAAACTCAGGTTCAGCGGGGTAAATACATTAAAAAGGGACAAATTCTAGCGGGCGGTGCGGCTACAGCTGGTGGGGAACTCTCTTTAGGAAAAAATGTATTAGTAGCTTATATGCCATGGGAAGGTTACAATTTTGAAGACGCAGTACTAATTAGCGAACGTCTGGTCTATGAAGATATTTATACTTCTTTTCACATCCGGAAATATGAAATTCAGACTCATGTAACAAGTCAAGGTCCTGAAATAATCACTAAGGAGATCCCGCATTTAGAGGCTCGTTTACTCCGAAATTTAGACAGAAATGGAATTGTGATGCTGGGATCTTGGATAGAAACAGGTGATATCTTAGTAGGTAAATTAACACCTCAGACAGCGAGCGAATCGTCATATGCCCCGGAGGATAGATTATTACGAGCTATACTTGGCATTCAGGTATCCACTTCAAAAGAAACTTCTCTAAGACTACCTATAGGGGGAAGGGGTCGAGTTATTGATGTGAGATGGATCCATAGAAAGGGGGTTTCCAATTCTAATCCAGAAAGGATTCGTGTATATATTTCACAGAAACGTGAAATCAAAGTAGGTGATAAAGTAGCTGGAAGGCATGGGAATAAGGGTATAATTTCTAAGATTTTGTCTAGACAAGATATGCCCTATTTGCAAGATGGAACGCCCGTTGATATGGTATTCAACCCATTAGGAGTCCCCTCACGAATGAATGTGGGACAGATATTTGAATGTTCGCTCGGGTTAGCGGGGGATCTGCTAAAGAAACATTATAGAATAGGGACCTTTGATGAGAGATATGAGCAAGAGGCCTCAAGAAAACTAGTGTTTTCTGAATTATATGAAGCCAGTAAGCAAACAAAAAATCCATGGGTATTTGAACCCGAATATCCGGGAAAAAGCAGAATATTTGATGGAAGAACAGGAGATCTTTTTGAACAACCTGTTCTAATAGGAAAGTCCTATATCCTAAAATTAATTCATCAAGTTGATGATAAAATCCATGGACGTTCCAGTGGGCATTACGCACTTGTTACACAACAACCCCTTAGAGGGAGGGCCAAACAAGGGGGACAAAGAGTAGGAGAAATGGAAGTTTGGGCTCTAGAGGGATTTGGTGTTGCTCATATTTTACAAGAGATGCTTACTTATAAATCTGATCATATTAGAGCTCGTCAAGAAGTACTTGGTGCTACGATTATTGGAGCAACAGTACCTAACCCAGAGGGTGCTCCAGAATCTTTTCGATTGCTCGTTCGAGAACTACGATCTTTGTCCCTGGAACTGAATCATTTCCTTGTATCTGAAAAGAACTTCCAGATGAATAGGAAGGAAGCTTGATCTCAATGAATCAGAATTTCTATTCTATGATCGACCAGTATAAACATCAACAACTTCGAATTGGACCAGTTTCCCCTCAACAAATCAGGGCTTGGGCAGAAAAAATTCTACCCAATGGAGAGATAGTTGGAGAGGTGACAAAACCCTATACTTTTCATTATAAAACTAATAAACCGGAGAAAGATGGATTGTTTTGTGAAAGAATTTCTGGACCTATAAAAAGTGGGATTTGTGCTTGTGGAAATTACCGAGGGATTGGGGCTGAAAAAGAAGACCCGAAATCTTGCGAAGAATGCGGGGTGGAATTTGTTGATTCTCGGATACGAAGGTACCAAATGGGATACATCAAACTGACATGTCCAGTGACTCATGTGTGGTATTTGAAACGTCTTCCTAGTTATATTGCGAATCTTTTAGATAAGCCCCTTAGGGAATTAGAGGGCCTAGTATATTGCGATGTGTGATTTGATCTAAATTTTAATTTGACAGATTTTGACTGAGAAACTGTCATCCCATTTAATCTGATTGGGATGCCCCCGGTTCTGACATGTATCTTGGGAGGAGGAACATGAAGCTCAGAAATATGGTTCAATACTAAAAAAGGGAAGAAAAGGGGAATTGATCCATGGTCGATTCCGTAACAGATAATATAGGAATAGTTAGTTATACCTCGTGAAAAAAGACTTTTTGTAGAATTAGACATTCCATTTGTTTGAGACAGAAATTCTGTTCAGGCAAGCGCAAGTGAATATGGCATGGTTACGGAAGCTTATCTATCGCATATATGCTTCAAGGGATATCATGGCACATAACCATCGAGGTGAGTATAGACCTAAAAAAGATCGAATGGAACAATAAAATATATAGACAAATAAATCCTTTATGAGTCCCAAGATATTCCTTTCAGGGGATTCATCTTTTGAGGGGAAGTAGACTACTCAAGAATTTCACATTTCCTTTTTTTCGTAAACATAAATAAACAGAAAAGAAAG